TTTATTTTTCTTTTTGGGAATAATCTCGAAAGAGCAAGAGCCTAAAAAGCGTTGATTCAAATCCACTCTCGTACTCTATGTCAAATTCGCTTCAAAAATAAAATAAAGCTGAAAGATACCAAAGCAGTTTTGTATCAGACTACCTGTCTTCTTGTAGTTGGATCCCCAAGTTTTTGGAATGCTCCAAACTCTACTTGAGCATCCAAATCTGGGTCAATACCAGCAAAAACATCTCTGAACAAGGTTCTAGCACCATGCCAAATGTGTCCGAAGAAGAAGAGCAAAGCAAACGAAGCATGCCCAAAAGTAAACCACCCCCTTGGACTGCTACGAAAAACACCATCGGATTTCAAAGTTGCACGATCTAATTCAAAAATTTCACCCAATTGAGCGCGCCTAGCATATTTTTTTACAGCAGCAGGGTCACTATAACTGACTCCATTGAGTTCGCCGCCATAGAACTCAACGGTTACACCTACTTGTTCAACACTATACTTAGATTCTGCCCTTCTAAAAGGAACATCAGCTCTAACAATTCCATCGCCGTCTACCAAAACGACTGGAAATGTTTCAAAAAAAGTAGGCATACGACGTACAAAAAGCTCACGCCCCTCTTTATCTCGAAAGATAGGGTGTCCTAACCATCCAACCGCTATTCCATCTCCGTTATCCATTGAACCTGCCCTGAATAACCCTCCTTTTGCCGGATTATTGCCGATATAATCATAAAAGGCTAATTTTTCAGGAATTTTAGACCAGGCTTCTGATAAACTTTGATTTTCTGATAGCCCAGCACTAACTCTTCGATATATCTCTTGCTGGAAGTACCCCTGATCCCATTGATAACGAGTGGGACCAAACAATTCGACAGGGGTAGTTGCTGAACCATACCACATAGTTCCAGCAACAACAAAAGCTGCAAAAAAGACAGCCGCGATACTACTGGAGAGTACGGTTTCAATATTTCCCATACGCAATCCTTTATAGAGACGTTGCGGTGGTCGGACACTAAGATGGAATAGACCCGCTAATATTCCCAATGTACCCGCTGCAATATGATGAGAAGCTATTCCTCCCGGAACAAAAGGATCAAAACCTTCCACGCCCCATGATGGATTTACAGGTTGTACTTTTCCCGTTAGTCCATAAGGATCGGACACCCATATTCCAGGACCATACAAGCCTGTTACATGAAATGCACCAAAACCAAAGCAAGCCACCCCGGATAGAAATAAATGAATTCCAAAGATCTTGGGCAAATCCAAAGAAGGTTTTCCTGTACGTTCATCACAAAATATTTCTAGATCCCAATAAACCCAATGCCAGATAGCTGCCAAAAAGCATAAGCCAGAAAATAAAATATGTGCCCCTGCCACACCTTCGTAACTCCAAATCCCCGGATTCGTTACAGTCCCTCCTGTGATACTCCAACCTCCCCATGAGTTGGTTATTCCTAAACGAGTCATGAAGGGTATAACGAACATACCCTGTCTCCACATTGGATCAAGAACAGGGTCAGAAGGATCAAAAACTGCTAATTCATACAGAGCCATCGAGCCCGCCCAACCAGCAACCAGAGCTGTATGCATTATATGAACGGAAAGCAACCGGCCGGGATCATTCAATACAACGGTATGAACACGATACCAAGGCAAACCCATGGAAAATACCCCTTATCGCAAAGAAAAATGGACACTGCGTAACTTTATTGCATTGGAAAAGACTATACTATGACTATCCTATGGACCTCCCTTGTTCAAGGGATTATTTCCTAACAAGGGAAGCGTTAGGTTAATATTTATTCTATTCTGTTCATAATAATTGAACAATTCTGTTTGTAGGAACAAAGAGAAGCAGGTTTATTCTATACTCGATAAGTACCAATACGCAACGGGGGGTTGATACCATTTTCAATGAGTAAACGCGTCCATCCTTAATTTATCTTCAAAAGAACTTATTCGTCAAAAAATTCCTTTATTTATTTTGTCTTTATTTTTGAATTTTTCTAATCTATGGATAAAATTAATTATGATAAAGCCAATATTATAAAGACAATAAAACCCTATTGTTACGTTTTCATATCAAAGTGAAATAGAGTATTTAGTTCTTTTTTCTTTTAATCCATGCCTATTGGTGTTCCAAAAGTACCTTTCCGAATTCCTGGAGAGGAAGATGCATCTTGGGTTGACGTATAGTGCGACTTGTCAGAAATATGGGGTCATATGGGATTTCCCCGTTCTCTTCCCCGATCGAGATATCCTCTGTTTCGCCCAAGAAATAAAAATGGAATCATCAAAAAATTGGAGCGTGAAGTGCATGCAATTAGATCCATTGTTTGTGGGGATTCATAGTACTATAATATCAATTAGAATAATTTATGGTTGGCTTTGGTTGGACTAAAAAAATGAAAAATCCAGGCTCTGTTTATAAAAAACCCAATTGGTAATATATCTACGATTACTGCGCGTATGAAAAAGGATTCCTCTTTGTTATTTGTAAA